TCCATTCGTTCGATACTCATCTGCTTCAATTTCCACTTTCCGTAATCTAACCCGAGCTCTTTCGAGCTGTTCAATGGCTCCTCTACGTAATTCTTCTGAATTACGAATAGTACTCAAGATCCTCTGTTTTCGCTTATCTAATAAATCATTTAATGAAAGTAGATTATCTTTCCATTCATTTCACAACTATCATATCTCTTCCCGAACCAAACATGAATCTTTCAATTCATTTGGCTCTCACGCTCAATTGTTTCTTTTATCTTTTCTTTGATTAATGGGCATTCCCATATCTTTGAACGGAATGAGCCTATCCTCTCTTTTCTGTTCTTATTCAAAGATATTGAAACTGATCTAACATCAGAATCTTAGGAGGACTCTTCAGACCAGACAAAAAATAAAAAATTGTCAGCAAAGTTGTTTCTTTATTTGTTCTTTATTTACAACTTCTTTCCAAAAATAAAAAGATTTTAAAGAAGAAAGAATAGAATTCTTTCTTCTTTATATGCTATAATAATATGCTATAATAAATTAAATTAAAATTCTAATATAATAGAAAGAGAATTGAATAGAATTATGAACTTCATTACTTAATTACTTAATTCTCATTATTATTAGAATAAAATGAGATTTCGATCTTTTTCATCCAAAAAATTCTATTTTTTATACAAATACAATACGTAGGTCGTCGATTCGGCAGTGGATAAAAAAAGGGGACCCATCTTTCCAGTTAATGGTTCAAATAATTTTATCCATATGAGTGTTCTACATCGGATAAATTCCTAATTATTCCTTTTTTGTTTTTATTCTTTTTCAACCTTTTTGGTACTTTTGGTACTAACGTAGTGGTAGAAAGAGTACCATGCTATGCTGTGCCTGGACTTCAAACAATTTATCTTTAACCATGTAAAAGACCTCAACAGTCTTGATTGATAGAGAAGAGAATCAAAGTTCATTTACCAATTAGTCACGAAATGCTATGGTTCTTACATAGGATTTCTGAATAAAATCCAATTCCGAAGTAATTCGTCGAGATTGTGCACCTTTTGTTCCTATTTAGACTATAGAACTATAGAAATAAAAACTATAGAAATAAAAAAAATACATAAATATAAAGAAAGCGCAGCCGGTTAAATCCAACCTATTCTTGAAATACACAACTCGCACACACTCCCTTTCCAAAGAAAATCAATACACCCAAAACTACGCTTAGATTTATTGGATTTGTTGCTAAAATATCGGTATTAAACTCGAAACTCCCAGCGGATGGCCAGTGCCCCACGGAAACAAAAGAATTGGTTATATTTTTCATATGCTCTCCCCTTATAGATAGGACTAACAAAAAACAGAGTTCTTTTTGTATCACTCCGCTTATTATTATTAATGGAATTTGAGAATTCTCAAATTTATTAGTTATGGTTATGCTTTTATTCTTCTTTTTTTTTTACATTTTTCTTCTACGATGAAATTAAACATTAAACAAAAGGATTTGCAAATAAAAGAGCTAATGCCACGACCAGTCCATAAATTGTTAAAGCTTCCATAAAAGCCAGACTAAGCAATAAAGTACCTCGTATTTTACCCTCTGCTTCTGGTTGTCTCGCAATACCTTCTACAGCTTGGCCCGCAGCAGTACCTTGACCAACCCCAGGTCCGATAGAAGCAAGCCCTACAGCCAATCCAGCAGCAATAACGGAAGCAGCAGAAATAAGTGGATTCATGGTAAGTTCCTCGCACCAAAAAAAGAAATGGTTAATGATACAACCAACCAATGAATTTAGTACTTAATCTATTTTTTTTTTCTACTTCTACTTTGTATTATAGTATTATATTACCTTACTGCACTTCTTTTTCATTTTTTTCTCTTTTTCACTAAAATCTATCGGGTCAAAATAGCTAAAAGTTCCAAAAGGAATTCAAAATATTACTGAATTGTCAGAACTACTTTGATAGACCGTTCTTCCTTTCTACCTTATGTAAATAAATATGGATACGATTTTAGTCATTGCGTTTCCTTGTTTATAAATTATTCTATTTTTTCTCTTTCATTCAATTCACAATCAAAGACAAAATAGAAAAAGGACTTATATGGGAATCCATCTAAATGCAGTGGGCTAGAAAAAAAAAGAGATAGGGGTAATTACCATTTAACTAGTAAATATTCTTTCTTCCATAACGTAAATCACCTGCACTTTTTATTTTTTTTTTATTTTATTAAATTGTATTCTGAAACCATTCTTCAGAACATAAACAAGGATTGATACTCATAGGTATTACATATACATGATCTCCAACCCTTCTCTATCTTCCAAATTCTGCAAAATCATATATATATTTCTTCATATATACATACATGCATACATGTAGCTATTTGCATTCTCTTCATCCAACCAAATGGATTCTATTGAATTCCGAACCCCCGCATTGCTTGAATTGGGATAAGCTTCAAAGATTCAAAAAAGAATATTTTGAAAGTGAGTCAATGATGACCCTCCATGGATTCACCTATATAAGCCGCAGCCAAAGTTGCAAAAATAAGAGCTTGAATACCACTTGTAAATAATCCAAGAAACATGACAGGTATAGGAACTACTGAAGGCACTAAAGAAACAAGAACAACAACCACTAATTCATCAGCCAATATATTCCCGAAAAGTCGAAAACTAAGAGATAAAGGTTTTGTGAAATCTTCTAAAATATTAATTGGTAAAAGTATTGGAGTTGGTTGAATATATTTTCCGAAATATCCCAATCCTTTTTTCCTAAGACCCGCATAAAAATATGCCACTGACGTGGGTAAAGCTAAAGCAACAGTAGTATTTATATCATTCGTGGGCGCAGCTAACTCCCCATGAGGTAATTTTAGGATTTTCCAAGGTAAAAGAGCACCTGACCAGTTAGAAACAAAAATAAATAGAAACATCGTTCCTATAAAAGGAACCCAAGGACCATACTCCTCTCCAATCTGAGTTTTGCTCAAGTCTTGAATAAATTCAAGGACATATTCGAAAAAATTCTGACCGTTAGTCGGAATGGTTTGCGGATTCCGAACAGCTATGATGACTGAACCTAATAAGATAGCAATTACAACCCAAGAAGTGATAAGTACTTGGGCATGAATTTGTAAACCTCCTATTTGCCAATAGAAATGTTGGCCAACTTCTACACCTGATATATCGTATAACCCTTTGAGTGTTTTAATGGAACATGGTATAACATTCATATTGTCCTCTAACATAAATCGAACTTTAAAAAAGTGATTATTTTTATTCAACCATCTCTTTCTCAATTCACCTATATTCATTCATGAATTTAAGTTATGAATCGTATATTTCGGATACCGAGAAATCACATAAAAAAAATACCAATCATTTTTATCTTTTCTTTTCAATATTATTTGATAGTGAAAACATAGTTCAAACTCCAAAAGATGCAAACAAAAATAGTAACAATCAAAGAGAGTTCACCAAAAACAAACTAATCTTCTTCTTTCTTCTTCTTAAGAGTAATGATAAGATAATCAACCATTTTTTATATAACTAGAATGGCCCTCACAAATTGCAGATACTAATTTGGTAAGAATCAATCGAATCGAAGCTATAGCATCATCGTTGGCCGGAATAGAAATATCTGCAAGATCTGGATCACAATTTGTATCGATTAAACAAATCGTCGGAATGCCCAAAATGACACATTCTCGGAGAACCGTATATTCTTCTTGCTGATCCACGATAATTACAATATCCGGTAATCCCGTCATATATTTGATCCCACCAAGATATGCTTGCAAAGTAGATAACTTTCTCTTCAACATTGCTGCATCTCCTTTAGGGAGACGATTGAGTTTCCCCATCTTTTGTTCTGCTCTTAAATCCCTGAACTTCTGAAGTCTTGTTTCTGTAGTAGACCAATTCGTTAACATACCACCAAGCCATTTTTTATTAACATAATGACATCGAGCCCTTATTGCTGCTGATGCTATTAAATCCGCTGCTTTCTTTTTGGTGCCAACGATTAAGAACCTTTTTCCCCTACTTGCTGCATCAAAAACTAAATCGCAGGCTTCTGATAAAAAACGAGCGGTTATAGTAAGATTTGTAATATGAATACCTTTACGCTTTGCCGAGATGTAAGGAGCCATTCTAGGATTCCATTTATTAGTAACATGACCAAAATGAATTCCTGCTTCCATCATTTCTTCCAAATTGATGTTCCAATATCGTCTTCCCATTTTCCCACACTTTCTCTTTTTCTTTTTTTTTTCAAAGAGATTCAGTACCTTATGAACTAAAGAATTGTTCCGACGGAACCTTCTATCAAGATTGACCATTGATCTACGACCCAAACCATAAATTTCATTCTTTCTTTTTTATTTCATTGATTATGAAATCCATAATCAAACCAGAGAGTGAAAGTAAAAAGAAGAATAAACATCTTGTTAGGATACATTACGTAAAAGATTGGTCTGATGTCTCATGGAAAGTTTTTGGGGCACAAGAACAAAAGAATTCTCTATGGTGTAGCAAAATATCGCTCATTTCCAACTCGAATAGATTCTTCCTTTTAATTTTCAAATGAATGTTTTTGTCTTGCTTTGAACGATGTACTAATTTGTTGAATCCGGTACCTACCGGTATAATCCCCCCCAGAACAACGTTCTCTTTCAGGCCTTTCAACCAATCAATACGACCTCGTAGAGCAGCTTTTGCTAAAACTCGAGCAGTTTCTTGAAAACTTGCTTCGGATATGAAACTTTGAGTATTCAGAGATGACTTCGTTATTCCCAATAAGATTGCCCGATAACAGATTGATTCGTCCAAAATGCGCCCTGCTCGTTCTGCTCGCAACAATCCAATAAATTCCCCAGGTAAAAAAACATTAGACATTCCATCTTCTGAAACCAAAACTCTTGATGTTACTTGACGTATAATAATCTCTAGATGTCTATTATGGATCTGTACCCCCTGGGATCGATAAACCTTTTGTATCTTATTAACCAAAGAGATACGACTTTGGGCTATGGTCAGTTCAGCTCCAATCAAGAATCCCCAGGGGATCCCAAGAATCCTTCGGATACGTTCGTCCCAACCTTCAATTCTTCTTTCGAGGTTCATCGATATTGAATCAATTGAACGAACTTCTAAGATTTGTTCTACTTTTGGAAGACCTTGTGTTATATCACCAGATCTCGATTTTTCATATATAAATGTAATTAATTTATCTCCTTTATAAAAGGTTTCCCCATAATGACCATGGACAGTTGCTCCTGGAGTGACCAAATAGGGCTTAGCTGATCTTATAACTAGAGAATCAACATGAACAATGAAAATTTGACCAGATTTTTTTATGCGTAATCCATATTTCAATAGATATACATTTTCACAAAGGAATTGTCCAAGGCTAATTATTGTCCATGCCTCTTCACAAGAATCGTGATGGAGAAAACACCAATTCAAATGGAATGAATTCCAAATGATGTTACTGCAAGGATCGGGATTATAAATACTACTATTTTCATCTAGGAAACAGTATTGAAATGGAAGTACTTGAAGCACTTGTAAAGTCTGTTGAAAATTTTCAAGCGAAAAAGATTTCTCTAAAAAGACTTGATTATAAGTTCTTAAAGAGTAAGATGAACGAGAATTTACTATTCTAGGCACAATAGTACCTAAAGGACCCAACAAATACCTAATTGGAGTCATGGAATCCACTTCTTTTGTCGCATTCTTATATCTCGAAGTATTGAAGGGGCCAATTCGAGAACAATTGGATGATGACAAAATTAGGAAAGATTGGCATTCCTTATTTGGATTAAACAACGTACCAAGAGTTCCCTTATGTTGGGGAAAAAATGGAATCTTCGCCTTGGAATCAAACGGATTTTTTCTATGGATACGATCTAATTCATTATTGAAAATCAATCCTGAACCTGCCATATCATACCTTTTTTCGGTATACGAAAGAGTGGACTTTACTAACTCAATTCGGATGAAATAACAAAGGAGATCATTTGTCCTTATTTCAACAAAAGAAGCATGAACCTTTTCTTCTATAGAACTCTTTTTTTCTTGGTCCCAAGTCAATACTAAGCAAGCCCGAACTAATTGAATACTTGTGTGAGAAATTCCTCGAATTGACTTGCCATTTTCATAAAGTATATAATTGACAATTCGAAGTTGGACATTATTCTTTTCCTGCAAGAGATCCTGAGAGAAAAGTGTTGCTAAATTTATTCCATCAGCTATTTCATATGTGACTACGGGCCGAACCAAAACAAAAGACTTTTTTTTGGTAGGTGTAATGCGTTGGACATAGATCCAATTTTTCAATTTTTTTGATCCTTTAGAATCTTTTTTTCCGATTCCTGGTGGTATCAAAATGCCACTATGCCTAGATATTTTATCCACCTCTCCAGAAAAATGAATATCTCCAGAAAATATTTTTAGTTCTATACTTTTCTTTTTTCTCTCCACTCGGACTAATCCACCTACTCGACTTCTTGTATTTATATTTAAAACAAGTCGTGTATCTACTCCAATGATACTATTGTTCCGGACCATTATGGGCGAAGATACGGGTAAGATATGTATTTCCTCGGGAATGAAAAAAAATTGATCTACTTTTATTTGCGTTTGGTATTTTGGACTCAAATCTTTTGCTCCTCGATACTCAATCAAATTTTCTTTTTTTACGATTGAATCTACTTCGACAATCCCATATTTAGTAATTCCCGAACTGCTTCTTCTGTATCGCGGATCATCAAAATAAGCAAGAATACTATTTCTACGTAAAATACCATTTATAGGTATTTTCATCGAAATACCAAAACAAGGTATTAGTTTCTTTTCTTTTTCTTGATCATATTGTAAGGGAATCACAAATCTATTTCTTCGCTTTTTCGCCAAAGAATTTTTTTGACAAATATAAGTAGAAGGATTCCAATGACCCTTAGATATGATTTGATAAGGTTCTGAATAGTCAAGACTTTCCCTATCTTTTTTACCAAAAGTATCCAACAATTTATGTCTTACTTGATCATTAGTCAGTGATAGATCAAAGATATCTTTGAGAGAAAAAGAATTAGCATTAATTTGATCTTGATCCTTGTGGAGTGAAAAAGACACTATATTGGAATTGGATCTACATAGACCTCCTGCTAATATCCATAAATGACTTGTTTTTGGTAATATATGAACATTACTATATGGATATTCGGGCGTATGATAGCCATCAGTACTCCAGTGCATTTCTCCTTCTGACTCAGAATAAATATGTTTTTGAACCCTCTCCTTAAAATGAAAGGTGGACGTTTCGGCACGAATCTCGGCAATCACTTGTTCTGATTCTACATATTGATCATTTTGAACTAAAATCAAACTTTTTGTTGGAATATTTACATTATGTCTAATATCTTGACTCTCAATAGTTACATACAAGTCTATAAAACATAGAAAAGCAGGATGCCCATGACGGGTACGTGTGGGATGAACCAAAACCTCATCA